TTCTTTTTCCTTTCCTTTATCTGTTGATGTAAAATGATGCTGTATTTAATATAAAATTCTTACAATGAAAGAGATTATCATATTTCCACAATTCAATTTTAAGTGGATGGGAGATCTATAAATTTCTTTTTCATGGTTGTAGAGGCAGTTTTTGTTAGAATCCCCCCTTTTTATTTTAAGGAATTTGTTAATTGTCCAGTAACAAATATGATTCGATGAAAGAAAGTGAAAAAAGAATAAAATAATTGGAATCAATAGTTGTAATGAATTGTTGGATTGGATCTCAATCCAAATTTGGATCTAGCTACAAGGAAGAGGCTTTATTTTAAAATATCGAACGAGGAAACATAGTATTCCATAAAAATCGAATTCAAAATAATAATTCAAAAAGAGTTTCGTTTTTAAATGAAGTTACACGATCCAGTTCGTTTATTCTCGACGACTTGGTTGATAGGAATCGCGAGATGGCTAGATCTTAGAAATGATGAATCGGTTTCATTTTATATGCCTGTTACTTTCTCTTTTTTCGTGCCGTCTATAATGATAGATGAATCCAAAACTTTCAATTGGACTTATTATTTCAATTGGTATTTTTGTATATCTTCCTATGTTAGAAAAATGGAAACTTAGGTAAATACTTTAGAAACATATGTATAAAAATACCATATTTCATTTAGCCCTTTCATGCTTACTATAACCAGTTATTTCGGTTTTCTACTAGTGGCTTTAACTATAACTTCAGCTTTATTTATTGGTCTGAGCAAGATACGACTTATTTAAAATTTCTATTTGAAAGAAACAATTCAGAAAGGAAATGCTTCTGTGAGATTCTGTGTATTCTAGAGTTATTTACCATGTCAATTGTCAATTCTTGGTCATTGAGATTCACATCAATTCGGATTAATATTTAGGTATAGATATTACCGCTTTTTTTCTCCTTTTCAAAAAATTGAAATGATTGAAGTTTTTCTATTTGGAATCGTGTTAGGTCTAATTCCTATTACTTTGGCTGGATTATTCGTAACTGCATATTTACAATACAGGCGTGGCGATCAGTTGGACCTTTGATTAATTCACATTTCTTTTTTTGATTGGCCTCCTCCTTTCTTTAATCCACAGGAGGTCAAATTCTAATTGTTGTGCAAGCGACTGAATCCATTTCAGTCTAATTGAATTCATGAAGAAAAAATCACGCTCTGTAGGATTTGAACCTACGACATCGGGTTTTGGAGACCCACGTTCTACCGAACTGAACTAAGAGCGCTTTCTTATCAGAATAGAAAAGGATGTAAAGAAAAGATTTTTTTTTAAACTAATCCATTTTCATTTTCTATCTATATATTCTATAGTTTCATAAAAATGAACTTCCGCGCAACGCAATTTGAATCGATCTCAGCTGATTCCTCGTTACTGCTCAACGGGGCAGTAATAGGTAGGGATGACAGGATTTGAACCCGTGACATTTTGTACCCAAAACAAACGCGCTACCAAGCTGCGCCACATCCCTTCAAATTGTTCTACAGTATAATTGTAGAGAATTCCTTTCTTGTTTTCCACATCCCTATTTCCTGCATTGAGACACACAGCTTTTCTGTCCATTTCGTCTTTTTTGGCCTCATTTAACATATTTTTACATATAATAATAAGAAAAGGAAATCTTATGGATCGTTGTACATTTCAATTGGAATTAGGGATTCCGTGTACAACTCTAAACGGCCCTTAACTACATATGCATCTAATCATATATGCATTATCTTTATGTATTACAATAAAAAAGGAGGTTTTTCAATGCGAGATCTAAAAACATATCTCTCCGTGGCCCCAGTACTAAGTACGTTATGGTTCGGGGCTTTAGCAGGTATATTGATAGAGATTAATCGTTTTTTCCCCGATGCGTTGACATTCCCCTTTTTTTCATTCTAGCTATTGACACCGGAAGGAATGAAGAAGATTAGAAATAGAATCAAATATCTGTGACTAATCCCCCCTCCCTCTTTTCTCTTTTTTCCCTTTTTTTTTTCTAATTTTTAGAATTTAGAATAAGGGACGAAAGAGAAAGAATAAAAATGGATTCAACGTCTGCGAGACTCAGGTTCAAATTCGAATTAAAAATAGAGACGTGGGGGTAGAGTAGGAAAATCGGGGTCTAGGGCAAGAATACAAGATCTTTAACTGCCCTTCGGAGTTAAATAGAATTTCGAACTCATTCTCATTGTCTTGCTTATTATTTACTATGGCTTTTATGGCTTTGCTTTGATTTAATTGATTTTGATCTTTTAGAGTTGGATTTCAAGTTAATAACTTTTATTTTTTCCTTCCTTTCTTTTTCTTCATTTCGAATCAAAATAGAAGAGTTGAGTAAATCAAAAATCCAAAGGAGGTTCATGGCCAAGAGAAAAGATGCGCGGGTAACGGTAATTTTGGAATGTACCAGTTGTATACAAAACGGTGTTAAGAAGGTATCAACGGGTATTTCCAGATATATTACTCAAAAGAACCGGCACAATACGCCCAATCGATTAGAATTGAGAAAATTCTGTCCCTATTGTTACAAACATATGATTCATGGGGAAATAAAGAAATAGATTGAACCGAGTATGTCTTATCCTTGAAAGGAGAAAAATGACATTATATAGAACACATTGAAATATAAATAGAAGATATTGCATTTAAATAAAAAGAATCCTATTTGGATTTGGAGTTAAAATTACAATTAAGAAATATTTCGGGATAAGAAATAAACTAAACAAACAAACCATGGATAAATCCAAGCGACCTTTTCTTAAATCCAAGCGATCTTTTCGTAGGCGTTTGCCCCCGATTCAATCGGGGGATCGAATTGATTATAGAAACATGAGTTTAATTAGTCGATTTATTAGTGAACAGGGAAAAATATTATCTAGACGAGTAAATAGATTGACCTTGAAACAACAACGATTAATTACTATTGCTATAAAACAAGCTCGTATTTTATCTTTGTTACCTTTTCTCAATAATGAGAAACAATTTGAAAGAATCGAGTCGACCACTAGAACTACTGGTCTTAGAACCAGAAATAAATAGGCTTATTTTTTGTTCACTTCAATCAGAATTCCAATTTGAACTCAAACATGGATTGGTGTTTTATTTGACAAATCTTAGAATCCAGATTATTGTGTCGTAAAAAAAAAAACGAATCGGAAAAAAAAAGATTTTTTTATTGAACGTGTTCATTCATTTTGACTACTTTAGCGCATTTCTCATAGTAATTTTGACTTCAACTCCACCCTCCCGGAGTTCATTCTCCGGGGAACCCCATTTAAATTATTTCGGTGTATTCTTTCCAATCTACTTTTTCTCTGATTTCGTTGGAAATCATATAAAGACAATTCCTATTTGATATAGCTATTTGGGCCAGTATTTTACGATTAAGAAGCAACTGCCTCTTATATAGATCATGTATTAATTTACTATAACTATAAGATACTCCCTTTTCTCGAATTACTGCGTTTATTCGAGTGATCCACAAACGACGAAAATTTATCTTTTGCTTATCTCTATCCCGATGAGCCGAAACCAAAGCTCTTATTTTCTGTTGAGTAATAGTTCGAGTAAGTCTTGAGTGAGATCCTCGAAAACTTGATGCAAATAAACGAATTTTTGTTCTACGTTTCCGGGCTATATATCCGCGTTTAACTCTAGTCATTGAATAAATAAAATTTTGACAAATAACTAATTGATTTTTTTCTTTCAGTTATTATTTTTCCCGTCCTGGCCTATTAATAACTAATAACCAAACGGATTTTTCCAATGTATAAAATACAAATTCCAATGGCTTTGGCTACTATAACCTTCCCGACCACGATTTTTTCTTTTTTGGGGTATTTTACTGGGAAATATGAAAGAAATTGTGGGTTTCCTCGTTTCTATGGTTACTTCTTAAACGGTGAGGTCTTCTCTATACACCGGAGCCCTTACTTCATTTAATATTTCATCAATGTTATTGGTAACTTGTATAGTTCACACCACACTCTTTGGCTCTACCTATGAATTATCCAGTAACAGGTCTTTCACAATGAGACCCGCCTATACAGTAACGGTATTTAATTAGGAAAGTTAGCTGGGTAGCTGACCCTCGTAATCCGTTCTTGACTGAGCGAGAACTTCTTTTTTTTTTTATTTTAATAAGATTTTTCCGCTTAATGGATAATCGGTTGCTACCAATGGAGAATTGTTTCTCATCTTAAATTCAGGTGATTGAATTTGCACCAACGGAAACCATAAACTTTATACACAATAGAAGGATAGATTTGCTTATTTTTAGATAGTGAATGGAGTTCCTTCTTCCATTCTATCCTATTCATTAGTACTGATCAGTCATACTGGAAGCAGTTTTCTTGCTTTTTCCTGTCAGCTCATGATCTAAACGAGTCGCACATACACCCTAGTACATGTTCCTCGACGCTGAGGACATCCCCGAAGAGCGGGTGATTTCGTGACATTTCGAATGGGCTGTCTTGTATTTCTAATAAGTTGTTTAATAGTTGGCATGTTGAGTCATATATATAATGGGCTGGTTTAGATTGATCCTAACCGGATTTTTTATTTATTTATATAGTAAACTCGGAGATAAAATATCAAATCACAGATTTGCACAAAATCCACTTTTTCATTCAACTGCTACAAGATCAACAATTCCATAAGTTTGGGCTTCTGTTGCTGACATAAAAACGTCTCTTTCCATGTCTTCAGATACAACCCATAAAGGTTTACGCGTCCTTTGTACATAAACCCTTGTGATGGTTTCGCGTAGTTTCAGCAGTTCTTCCGCTTCCAGGATAAATTCTCCCGTTTGTGCCTCATAAAAAGAACTAGCAGGTTGATGCATCATTACCCTGATAATAGAAGGTTTCTCTATCTGGTGTGATGAAAGAAACAGAAAAGAAAGATAAAGAATAATAGGAAAAAGGATAGAATTGAACAACCGTACGGGCATTATCTTTTATGCATTGCATACGGCTCTATAATCAAATTGACCCCTAACTTTTCCATTCAAGAAAGATAAAAAATAGAATCTATTAGCCCCAGATGGGTAAATGATCAAAATGCCACCCTTCTTTTTTTTTTCGGAGGAGTTCAAAAATACTATGATGGCTCCGTTGCTTTCTATTTTAAAATGGATTTTTTTTGTCTTTGATTCAGCAATCCCAAAGTTTCTTTTTGAGCCAATTAAAAAAATTTGGTTTTTTCGCACTCTTTTTTTTTATAACTTAAATATTGTTAAGAGCCCGTTAGTGTAAAAACAAACAAGTTTGTGACGCTGAATTGGACTTCCGATAGATAAGAGAAAGTCGGAAATATCTTTTATCTCATACTACTCTCTCGATACATAATCAAATCTTTTGAAAAAAAAAATACAAAATTTTTCATATCGAATTCGAAGTGCCATGCTATTATTACTTAATATTCATATGGCGAAGGCATAGTTTTCTTTTTTCTCTCAAATAAAAAAACTTCATTGGCGCCAAGCGTGAGGGAATGCTAGACGTTTGGTAATTTCTCCTCCAACCAGAATAAAAGATCCCATTGACGCGGCCAATCCCATGCATATTGTATGGACCTCTGGTCGTACAAATTGCATAGTATCATAAATGGCTATTCCGGGTATTATCCATCCACCAGGGGAGTTTATAAACAAATACAGATCTTTAGTCTCATCCTCGATACTGAGATATACCATAAGACCAATAAGTTGATTCGAGATCTCGCTATCAACCTCTTGGCCTAAAAAAAGTAATCTTTCTCGATAAAGTCGGTTGAGTAGGGTAAAATTGTATTCCTTAGGAACCGTACATGCACCTTTTGATGCATACGGTTCAAAAAAATTGCGAAGAAAAGAATCAATGTATAGATTCCAGTCCTCTTTCTTTTTCGGGTTTTTCTAATTTTTTAATGAAAGGGCTTTTTCTTCGATTTTTCAATAAAGATGAATTTTGATTTCTTCTTTGATAATATAAAAAAAGGGTAAATAAACTTATCGAATTAACTTCTCATTGATGTATTCTTTCATCGAAATTCAATCCCAATTACGATGGTATTTTCTTGTTCCTGAATGGGTCTCTTTCATCTTTTTAGGTTTATGCTCTACTCCGGGTAAAGATTCGCCCGATTTTGATTTGCACATATAGGACAAATCTTCCCATCACCATTTCTTTTTGTTATGACTTTACAAATAATCATTTATGATACACATAGTAATCATAGATATATTACCAATTGGGTTTTTTTTTAAACGGAGCCTGGATACTTCATTTTTTTCGTCCAGCCAAAGCCAACCATAAATTATTCTAATTGATATAATTCTATGAATTCCCCCAAATAATGCATTTAATTGCATTTCACGCTCCAATTTTTCGATAATTCAATTTCTCTTTCTTGGGCGAAACAGAGGATATCTCGGTCGGGGGAGAGAATGGGGAAATCCCATATGACCCAAGATATCTGACAAGTCGCACTATACGTCAACCCAAGATGCATCTTCCTCTCCAGGACTTCGGAAAGGTACTTTTGGAACACCAATAGGCATGGATTGAAAGAAAAAAGAACTAAATACTATATTTCACTTTGATGTGGAAACGTAACAATATGGTTTTATTGTCTTTATTTTTCTTGTCTTTATAATATTGGCTTTATCATATTTATTTTATCCATAGATTAGAAAAATTTAGAAAGAAAGACAAAATAAATAAAGGAAATTTTTTACGAATAGATCCTTCTAATGATAAATGAAGGATGGACAAATTTTCTCATAGAAAATGGTATCAATCCACCATTGCATATTGGTACTTATCGAATATAGAATAAATCTGTTTCTCTTTGTTCTTACGAACAGAATTCTTCCATTATTACGAATAGAATATAGAATCAATATTAACCTAACCCTTGTTAGGAAAAAATCCCCTGAACAGGGGAAGTCTATAGGATAATCATAGTATAATTTTTTCCAATGCAATAAAGTTACGTAGTGTCTATTTTTCTTCGATAAAGGGGTATTTTCCATGGGTTTGCCTTGGTATCGTGTTCATACCGTTGTATTGAATGATCCCGGCCGGTTGCTTTCCGTTCATATAATGCATACAGCTCTGGTTGCTGGTTGGGCGGGCTCGATGGCTCTGTATGAATTAGCAGTTTTTGATCCTTCTGACCCTATTCTTGATCCAATGTGGAGACAGGGTATGTTCGTTATACCCTTCATGACTCGTTTAGGAATAACCAATTCATGGGGGGGTTGGAGTATCACAGGAGGAACTGTAACGAATCCGGGGATTTGGAGTTACGAAGGTGTAGCTGGGGCGCATATTGTGTTTTCTGGCTTATGCTTTTTGGCAGCTATCTGGCATTGGGTCTATTGGGATCTAGAAATATTTTCTGATGAACGTACAGGAAAACCCTCTTTGGATTTGCCCAAGATCTTTGGAATTCATTTATTTCTCTCCGGGGTGGCTTGCTTTGGTTTTGGTG